AACACTAATTCTTCATCTTCAAATCAGTCCTTCCCTTGGGTTATTTTCTGAATGAATAAGTATAAGTAATTGTGTAGGGACGAAATTCTAATATAATATGAAAAAACAACCTGCACGTCCAAGACCCTAAAAGAAATATGAGAAATATATATTTCTTTTTCTCGGATTAAACAAAAGGATTTGCAAATAAAAGGGCTAATGCTACAACCAATCCATAAATTGTTAAAGCTTCCATAAAAGCTAAACTAAGTAATAAAGTACCTCGGATTTTTCCCTCTGCCTCGGGCTGTCTCGCAATACCTTCTACAGCTTGGCCTGCAGCAGTACCTTGACCAACTCCAGGTCCAATAGAAGCAAGCCCTACAGCCAATCCAGCAGCAATAACGGAAGCGGCAGAAATCAGTGGATTCATGATAGATAAGTCCCTCACAAAAAAAAAGAAATGGTTAATGATACAATGAACCAATGAATTAGAACTTAATTATTCCATTGGAATATCCATCCAGTAGAAAGAATTAAAAACGCCAAATTTTAATTATTTTAATTAATATATTATTAGATCATTAGTTAGATCATTAAAAAAGCTTCATCTTTTTTAGTTACTAATCGAAGAGTCTTTCTGACTACATACAACGGCTGACATCTTTAGCCAAATTCAAATAGTGCAAATTAAGTTCATATATAACTTAACTTGTCAATATATAATATAAAATATACATATGTTTCTTACATAACGTAAACCGCCTATATGTCTCTTAAATTCAATCAGATTTTCTAATAATTCTTCGAAACATCTAATCGAAAAAATTTTAACTTCAAAATATAAACCTATAAGCATTAGATTCTACATATCTGGTGCAACCGCTCTCTACTAACCAACTAAGTTTTTTTCAAGAGACTCTATTACCATTAGATTCTATCAAGATAGAATCTAATGGTAATAGAGTCTCTTGAGCCACACATGATTGGATCTAAACTAAATCTTCCTAAGACTAATCAATGATGACCCTCCATGGATTCGCCTATATAAGCTGCGGCTAAAGTTGCAAAAATAAGAGCCTGAATCCCACTTGTAAATAATCCGAGGAACATGACAGGTATAGGAACCACTAAGGGTACTAAAGAAACAAGAACAACAACTACTAATTCATCCGCTAATATATTTCCAAAAAGTCGAAAACTAAGTGATAGAGGTTTTGTGAAATCTTCTAAAATGTTAATAGGTAAAAGAATTGGGGTTGGTTGAATGTATTTACCAAAATAACCTAACCCTTTTTTTGTAAGACCCGCATAGAAATAGGCTACTGATGTGAGTAAAGCTAAAGCAACGGTAGTATTTATATCATTCGTGGGTGCGGCTAACTCCCCGTGAGGTAACTGTATGATTTTCCACGGGACAAGGGCCCCTGACCAATTAGAAACAAAAATAAATAGAAACATAGTTCCAATAAAGGGAACCCAAGGGCGATATTCTTCTCCAATTTGGGTTTTACTCACGTCTCGAATAAATTCAAGGACATATTCCAAGAAATTCTGACCCCCTGTCGGAATGGTTTGTGGATTACGAGCAGCTATAGCAGCTGAACCTAGTAAGATAGCAATTACAACCCAAGAAGTTATAAGTACTTGACCATGGATTTGGAAACCCCCTATTTGCCAATAAAAATGTTGACCTACTTCCACACCAGACATATCATATAACCCCTTCTTTAGTGTGTTGATTGAATATGATAGAATATTCATATTGTCCTCTGACAGAAATATAACTTAAAAATTTTTATTTTGATTCAATCATCTCTTTCTCGACTTGTCTACTTTTTTTGAATTGACTTTTTATTTAGGATACCGATTAATCAAATCACATAATATCACCAGTCCTTTCCCTTTTAATTTATTATATAGTTTTTGATATTCAGGAACATTAACCAATTCTATTATAAATTGTAGGAATTGAAGTGTTGATTTCATAACAAAATCAAGTATTTCTTATATAGCTAGAACGACCTTCACAAATTGCAAATACTAACTTGGTAAGAATTAATCGGATTGAAGATATAGCATCATCGTTTGCCGGAATCGAAATATCGGCGAGATCCGGGTTACAGTTTGTATCGATTAAACAAATCGTTGGAATTCCCAAAGTAATACATTCTCGAAGAGCTGTATATTCTTTTTGTTGATCAACAATGATTACAATATCAGGCAATTCTGTCATATATTTAATCCCGCCCAGATATGTTTGCAAGTGAGATAATTGTCTCTTTACCACCGCGGCATCTCTCTTCGGAAGACGAGCGAGTCGCCCCGCCTTTTGTTCCATTCGTAAGTCCCTGAATTTATGAAGTCTTGTTTCTGTAGTGGACCAATTCGTTAACATACCCCCAAGCCACTTTTTATTAACATAATGACATCGAGCCCTTATTGCAGCCCATGCTACTGAATCAGCTGCTTTATTTTTTGTCCCAACAATTAAAAATTGTTTTCCCCTACTTGCTGCATCAAAAACTAAATCACAAGCCTCTGATAAAAAACGAGCAGTTCTGGTAAGATTTAAAATATGAATACCCTTACATTTTGCAGAGATATAAGGTGACATTCGGGGATTCCATTTTCGAGTACCGTGCCCAAAATGAACTCCCGCCTCCATCATCTCTTCCAAATTGATGTTCCAATATCTTCTTGTCATTTCTCCACACACTTTAACTCTTTTTTGAATAAAGAGATGAGGTATCCTGAAATAAAAAATTGTTCCAACGGAACCTTCTTTTTTAACCTGGATTGATCATTGATACACAACCCAAATCAAAAATTCTTGTCTATTTTTATTTTTTTTTAGTGAACGTATTTTATTACATTACTAAGATACTAAATTAATTAATTAAATAACAATAATAAAGATTAAAAAAAAAGATAAATCTCTTCTGTTAAATCCCCCCAATCATTGTTGTTTTGATCTATCACTTAAATTCTTTAAAAAACAAGAATCCAACAATTCTCTGTGGTAAAACAAAATATCTCTCATTTCTCCCTCGAGTCTATTCTTGTTTTTTATTTTCATTTTTATTTTCAAAGGAATGCTAATGCTCTTATGTTGATTTGATCGGTGTACGAATCCCTTGAATCCAGTACCAACGGGTATCATCCCCCCCAGAACAACGTTTTCTTTTAATCCTTTCAACCAATCAATACGGCCTCGGAGAGCAGCTTTTGCTAAAACTCGAGCAGTTTCTTGAAAACTTGCTTCGGATATAAAACTTTGAGTATTCAGAGATGCTCTCGTTATTCCCAATAAGATCGTTCGGTAACAGATCGCTTCTTCCAAAGCGCGCCCCGTTCGTTCTGCTCGAAACAATCCAATTAGTTCTCCGGGCAAAAAAATATTAGACATTCCATCCTCTGAAACCAAGACTTTAGATGTTATTTGCCGTACAATAATTTCGATATGCCGATCATGAATCTGCACCCCCTGGGATCGATAAACCTTTTGGATCTTATTAACCAAAGAGATACGACTTTGCGCTATAGTTAGCTCAGCCCCAACCAAGAATCCCCACGGAATTCCAAGAATTTTTTTTATACGTTCGTTCCAACCATTAATCCTCTTTTCGAGATTCATGGATATTGACTCAACCGAACGAACTTCTAAGACTTGTTCCACTTTTGGCAGACCTTGCGTTATATCACCAGACCTCGATTTTTCATATATAAATGTAACTAGGGTATCCCCTTCAGAAATGATTTCTCCATAATGCCCATGAACTGTTGCTCCTGGGGTAGCCAAACAGGGCTTAGCCGATCTTATTACTACCGAATCAAATTGAACAATTATAATTTGACCCGGTTTTAAGTGCAGTCCAGTTTTTTTTATACATATATTTTCACAAATAAATTGTCCAAGACGCATTTTTGTAGATGTCTCGTCACAAAAATTGTAATGAAGAAAATCCCAATGCAAATTGAATGGATTCAAAATTATATTACTACAAAAATCGGGATTATAAATTATTCCATTTTCATCCATTAAATAATATTTATATTTAAGGACTTGACGGGTTTGTTTTAAATTGTCCAGTTGTAAATAATTATTTACCAAGATCTGATTATGAGTTATTAAATGGTAAAAAAAAAAAAAATTCGCAAAATTAAGAACTGTTCCTAAAGGACCGAATGAATTCTTAATTAGAATTAGGCGATCTTTTTTAATGGATTCTTTGGGATATTTTACACCGTTGAGTGTGAATGAACCCATTCGAAAACAATTGGATGATGACAAAATTATAAAAGACTGAGATTCTTTATTTTTACCCACCAACATACGAACAGTTCCTTGATTTGGGTTAAATGCTTGTTGAAGTTTTGGCTTTGAATAAATGGAAAAAAATGGATTCATATTGGTATACTCTAAGCCATCATCAGAAAAAAGGGGGGGATTATTTCTTTTACCGATATACGAAAGAGCCGTATTCACTAAACCGATCTTTAGGAAATATCGAATTATACCCTTTGTCTTTACTTCAACAAATGAAGCACGGGCCTCTTCGATAGAAGAATCTTTTTTGTCTTGGTTCCAATTCAATACTAAACAAGTACATACTAATTGAATACTTGTGTCATAAATTCCCCGAGTGACTTTGCCATTTCCATAAAGGATATAATTGAAAACTCGAAGTTGCACATTACCCCTTTCTTGCAACAGATCCTGAGGGAAAAGTGTTGCTAAATTGATACCGTCCGTGATTTCATATGTGACTACGGGTCGAACCAAAACAAAATACTTTTTCTTAGTAGGGGTGATCCGTTGAACATAGAGCCAATTTTTAAAATTTTTTGATTCCTTGTAATTTGTCTTTCCTGGTGGTATCAAAATGCCGCTGTGTCGGGATATCTTATCTGTTTCCCCAGGAAAATATATATCTCCAGAAAAAATTTTAAGTTCAATCTTTTTTTTTTTCCTCTCCACCCGAACCACTCCGCCTACGCGGCTTCTTGTATTTAAAGTAATTTGTGTATCTACTCCAATGATACTATTGTTCCGTACCATTATCGAAGAAGATCCGAATAAAATATGTACTTCCTGGGAAATGAAAAAAAACCGATCGACTTTCATTTGGTATTTTGGTCGAAATTCTTTGACTCCTCGATACTCAATCAAGTCCTCTTTTTTAACGCTGGAATGCATTTCTATAGTCTCATATTTAGTAATTCCCGAACTCTTTGTTCGGTATCGAGGATCATTGAAATAAGCAAAAATACTATTTCTACGGAAAATACCATTTATGGGTATTTCAATCGAGATACCGTTGGAAAGGGACATTAATTCTTTTTCTCGTTCTTGACTCAATTGAAATTGAAATGGAATGATTAATCTATTTTTTCGCCTCTTTGCCAATAAATCGGAGTTTTTTGCAGGATATATGTGATTACAATGACCCATCCCATTAAGTTCTGAATAATTCGGACTCCTATGTTCTTTTTTACTAGATTTTTTAATATAAGGATCCAAAAATTTATTTTGTACTTGATCATTAGTCATTGATAAGTTATAAATTATTTGTTCGAAAGAAAGAGAATTCCCGTTTGTTTGATCTTGATCCTTGTGGAGTGAAAAGGAGACTACACTGAATCTGTATGGTCTTCCCGACAATATCCATAAACGGCTTGCTTTTGGTAAGAGATGAACATTACCGTATGTAAATTCGGGTGCATGATACACATCGGTACTCCAGTGCATTTCTCCTTCTGAATCAGAATAAATATGTTTTCGAACTTTTTCCTTAAAATTCAGAGTTGATTCCCCCGCACGAATTTCAGCAATAACTTGTTCGGATTCAACATATTGATCATTTTGAACTAAAAGAAAACTTTTTGGAGGAATATTCACATTATGTAGACTATCTTCGCTCTCAATAGTGACATACAAGTCTATATAACATAGAAAGGCAGGGTGTCCATGACGTGTACGTGTGGGATGCACCAACTCCTCATTAAATTTAATTTTGCCATTATAAGAGGCTCGTACATGTTCTGCAGTACCCCCTGTGAATACTCCGCCCGTATGAAAAGTTCTTAATGTTAGTTGAGTACCGGGCTCCCCAATGGATTGACCTGCAATAATACCTACAGCTTCTCCTAATTCGACCAGGTCGCCGTGAGTAGGACTCCGGCCATAACATAATCGACAAATCCAAGACGTACTCCTACAAGTAAAAGGAGTTCGAATGGCTATTGGTTGGGTTCGAACGGTTATGAATCTATTTACAAGCCCAACCCCGATATCTTGATTGCGAGTCGCAATGCATCGCGAACCCAGATATATATCGTCTGCTAATACGCGACCTATTAATATTTGGGTAAAAATTCTTTCCGGCATCCTGCCGTTTCTAGGACTTACAGAAATACCCCGAATGGTGCCACAATCTGTCCTACGTACAACAATATGTTGAACTACTTCGACAAGCCTGCGCGTAAGATATCCCGCATCTGATGTTCGTACAGCGGTATCCACAACCCCTTTGCGGGCTCCGTAGCAAGAAATTATATATTCTGTTAAAGAGAGTCCTTCGCGTAAATTGCTTTGAATAGGTAAATCAATCATTTGTCCTTGTGGATCGGACATTAATCCTCTCATACCTACTAATTGATGTACTTGAGACACATTTCCTCTAGCTCCCGAAAAAGACATTATATGGACTGGATTATAAGGGTCAGTCATCCTAAAATTAGGATTCATTTCTTGTCGCAAATATTCACTTGTAGAATACCATATCTCGATGGATTGGCGTAATTTTTCTACTGCATGGACATTTCCATAATGATGGTGTTTTTCTAAAATTAAACTTTGCTGTTCAGCATCTTGAACTAGCCATCCCTTAGAAGGTATTGTTAAAAGATCATCAATTCCTAATGAAATGGATGTAGCAGTGGCTTGCTGGAAACCCAGAGTCTTTACTTGATCCAGTATGTGTGCTGTATATGCCATTCCAAAGTGATCTATTAATCTGCTAATAAGTCGTTTCATGGCAGTTCCATCTATCGATTTATTGTGAAAGACCAAATTGGCCCGTTCTGCCATAAGTACCTCCGTATTCCGCTTAAGTAGAATTAGACAATGAATGGTTTTGAGTTAATGATTAGAAAACTTCCTTTTCTGAATCTTAATTCACCTAAAAATTGATTGATGAATTGTGATCCTAGTTGAACCCAAAAGACTCGAATTACACGGATATCATAGAATTACTTAAGTACGGTCTTACCGTATGAGCAGGCTTGAGAAAATCCTTGTATAGCTTCTTCAATCTCTCGATAAAGATAAATATGACCAACAGTAGTTCGAATATATACAAAAATAATTTCTTTTTTTATATTTCTTATTATTAGATAGTGTGCATAAATCTCATGATAGGTGCCTAAGGATTCATAGTGAACTTCGACAGGAGCTTCTCTTGAAGCAATAATACGTTGATCTAGTCGCCACCGGAGCCACAAAGGACTATCTAAATT